TTAGCCGTCTATAGAATTAGCTTCAACAGCAGCTAGATCCAGAGGGAAGTTGTGAGCGTTACGTTCGTGCATAACTTCCATACCAAGGTTAGCACGATTAATGATATCGGCCCAAGTGTTAATTACACGACCTTGACTGTCAACAACAGATTGGTTGAAATTGAATCCATTTAAGTTGAAAGCCATAGTGCTGATGCCCAGAGCAGTAAACCAGATACCTACTACTGGCCAAGCAGCTAAAAAGAAATGTAGAGAACGGGAGTTATTGAAACTAGCATATTGGAAGATCAATCGGCCGAAATAACCGTGAGCAGCTACAATATTGTAGGTTTCTTCTTCCTGACCAAATTTGTAACCTGCATTAGCAGACTCATTTTCGGTAGTTTCCCTGATCAAACTCGAAGTTACCAAGGAACCATGCATAGCACTAAATAGAGAGCCGCCGAATACGCCAGCTACACCTAACATATGAAATGGATGCATAAGAATATTGTGTTCAGCCTGGAATACGATCATGAAATTGAAAGTACCAGAGATTCCTAGAGGCATACCATCAGAGAAGCTTCCTTGACCGATAGGGTAAATCAAGAAAACAGCAGTAGCTGCTGCTACTGGAGCTGAGTATGCAACAGCAATCCAAGGACGCATACCTAGACGGAAGCTAAGCTCCCACTCACGACCCATATAGCAAGCTACACCAAGTAGGAAGTGTAGAACGATTAGCTCATAGGGACCACCGTTGTATAGCCATTCATCAACAGAAGCTGCTTCCCAGATGGGATAGAAATGCAGACCAATGGCTGCAGAGGTAGGAATAATAGCACCGGAAATAATATTGTTTCCATAAAGAAGAGAACCGGAAACAGGTTCACGAATACCATCAATATCTACTGGAGGAGCTGCAATGAAAGCGATAATGAATACAGAGGTTGCAGTCAATAGGGTAGGAATCATCAAGACACCAAACCATCCAATGTAAAGACGGTTTTCAGTGCTAGTGATCCAATCGCAAAAACGATTCCATAGGCTTGCGCTTTCGCGTCTTTCTAGAATTGCGGTCATGGTTATAACTTGGTTTATTTAATCATTAGAAGCTCCCAAGCATACACATAAGGCTTGTTATTCAACAGTATAATATGATTCATATCTGTATGTCAACCAATATTTTTACATCTTTATGAATACTATAGAAATTTAGAATCTCTTCTTCCATAAGCTATATCCTTATTTCGTACACATATTTCAACACTATATACCCGTAGATATTAATACCTTAATACGCTCTATTAGCATTCCTTTTTTCTTTATGGTTCAAGGTAATAATATTATTTTCACTTTTTCTAAAAACGAACGAAGTTCAATGTGATTGGAGAAAACTATTTCCATGAGTGAGAAAAACCTTATCATTTCTCAGAATGATTTCCGAATAGTGGGATATTTACTCTCTTGCTTGTTAAGAGCAATAGTATAATATGAATTGGATTGGATCCAGAATAAGTAGATAAAAATACCTCTAGGTACTAGATTCTAGTAATCTGGGTTGCCCGGGACTTGAACCCGGAGCTCGTCGGATGGAGTGGATTATCTGCTCCTTTTATAAGAGCAAGAAATCTCTCCCCAAACCGTGCTTGCAATTTTCATTGCACACGGCTTTCCCCATGTAGTAATTTATTAATCATTTGGATTCCCGGATGGACGACAAAATTCATAGGATCATAAATTGATCCTGGCAATTGCTCAATAAGCATTTCATTGGTCAAATCAGTTTTCTATTTGTTTATTCTGTATCTTTTGCCAGAAATTAGCCAGGGGATTTATCTGGCTAATATCTGAATTCCAAATTCGTTCTCTCTGTGAACGAGTTTTTGAAAAGGATGAAGAAATGAATTCTCGTTCTTTTGAAAACGATTTTGTAAAAAGTTCCGAACCTAATTCTTCCCGAACTACACGTATCGTACTTTTATGTTTACAGGCTAAAGTTTTAGCACATGAAAGTAGAAGTATATACTTTATATGGTATAAACCATCTTGATTGATTGATCCGCTGTAGTAATAAAAAAGATTTATCCAAATTCGATCGAATCGATCGAGGATATCATCATCTGATAGACTGGTCCAAGACAATTTACTAATTGGCCGCCCTGAGATGTCACAAAACTTTTCTTTAGCCAAAAAGAAAAGAATTGATCTAATCGGAGCTATTGGGTTTAATTCAATAGTAATGAGATCGGTAATGAATAAATCATCTAGCATTTTGGCCCTAACTACGAGAGGTTTCATTTTAACATGCAGAAAATAACCTAAAAAAGAAGAATAAGTCTTGGATAATTCAAGACTACATACCCTATATGGTTGAAACCAAAGATGAAAATAGCATTGCCAAAAATGAAACAGATGATATCTACATTTTTTCACTTGGAGGTGAGTACCCTTTAGAGCTATAAGGGATCTTTCTCCATATCTCACATAATGCATGAAAGGATCCTTCAACAACCAGATCCTTTTCGTTGAAATTTTACGGGGAAATATGACAATATGTTTAATCTTTTTATCAAAATGAGTTCGATCGGGAAAAGATCCATATAACAACGATTGTGAATGAGAAAATCGTTTCACAAAAGGAACTAAAAACGATTCGAATTCATACACATAAGAATTCCACAGGAACAGGGAGAACCTTGTATTTTCTCTCTGTGTAACCAGAGCTTTTTGCAAATTTTCTCGACTAAAACTATTTTTCCATTCATGGAGAATGGATCGTAATAAATGCAAAGAAGGAGCATCTCGGATCCAGCGACGAAAAATTCGAACCAAAATTTCCGGATGAATTGAGTAGGGCACTCGTATATCTGATATATAATTGGAATGTGGTAATTTATCCTCCATAAGAGGAAATATGCAATGGATGGATTGGATACTATTCCATCCATCCATTCCTTCTATGAAATGTTTGGATCGCATTGCGAACGAAACTTCCAAGACAACTGTCAAACCTTCTAGTATCAATTTAGAATAAAAATTCTTATTACATCCAAGAAATTTATTCGGAGAACAATTCCCGAATAAACTAATTGAATTTTTCTGTTTACGTATCCGACGAATCGAACGTTTTACAGTGAGGAAACTAAAAAAATTAGAAACTAAAATTTCCGTTGGTTCGGAGGAACTAGATCTATCTAAATGATGATCATGAGCAATTGCGTAAAGATCTTCCCGAAAAAAAAGTGGATATAAAAAGAATTGTTGCCAAGATCTATGTTTGTTTCCATTTCTTTGGAATTGATCCATTAAAAAAAACCTCGGGCCCTAGAATAACCTCTTGGATTATTAAATGATACATGGTGCGATCTAGTCGGGACATAATAGAAAATATCTATCTGAATATTTTCTTCACACAGATCTTCATTCGTCATGAGGAAGAACAAAAATCTTTTATCTTGGCGGTCCGATCGCTCTCCTGACTCATGGAATACAATTAACCTGGTCAGTACACTATTTCTCTTACACATTTGTTTTCGAGTACTTAGGACTCATTGTGGGTGTAGAAATCCCTTATTTACTACAGGGAAAAACTTCCCTTATCGGTTACTAAAATGCTCTTAACTTCTGATTAGTAAAGGGAATTCCTCGTTAAAATGAGGAACAGAAGCTCGTTCCTCTGGTTTTACTTATGATTCAAGCCATCCAGCTTTATCCATGGACTCACTTGACTTAATCACTTGCACTCGCGAATTTCTTTATTAATCCATTTGTTCAAACAGTGGATATTATACATATATACATGTAAATAATATGCATTTACATGCATTGAATTTCTTGGATAAAATTCGCTTCTGATCAAAAAAGAAAGTCAAGATTCTTAGAACGACATGCTGCTTTTTCCATTTTATTTACTTTTCAGGATCAGTCGTAGTCTTACTAATTTTACCGATGGTATAGATGAATTTAGTACTTCATCCGAACGTGCAAAAGACCTTAGTCGCACTTAAAAGCCGAGTACTCTACCATTGAGTTAGCAACCCTTATTTGGAGAGATACAGTCGAAGTGGAATACGCAGTTATTCCATATGAAGGAACCGATATGACATTTTAACAATTGTTGTGATTAAACGACAGGAAGTAAATAGAACCTGTAAAAAAATAAAGCATCAAGGGTCTATAATTTCAATTTACCATTTATGAATCAAATCAAGTGATCTTTCCGGATCAGGTTATTTCTGATCCGTTAAACAAATAAAAAAAAAAAAAAATGAATGGTGGACCTAATATAAATATTGACTTTTATTCATTATATTCACACAATACGCTATTGTCAATCCCAAAATGTTGGGAAGGATTGTTGGATTGGCACTACATTAAGATGAAAAATGATTAGAAATATCAAGAGAAGACCCTTAGGAATGGCAGTAAAAAAAGCACAAAATTTTATTATTTGTTAAAAAAAGCTTACAACTTTTTCATATTTTATTTCATTGATTCGGTTCGTTCTCGGTGGAACAACTCGAATCTTTTTCATTTCCTCCATAGCCATTGAAAAAGATTACTTATATGCTTCCCTATATAAGATTTCAGAGCAAAAAAATACATGAAATGAACATATAATAAGAGAAACAAAAATGGATAATAAGAAAACAACCATGACACAAAACGTGAATAATAAAAATATCTTATAGAATTAAATCTTATATAATTAAAAGTTATTGATAAATTTATTGGACCTAGACGTAGACGCATTATTTATCTCTCCCCCCTTTTTAATAATTTTAAAGCACGTTTAAAATGATAAATTTTTGCCCTCAGAAAAATACCATGAACAGTTCCCGTAGGTTGAGCTCCTAATTCGAAAAAATTAACAATAGCACTATAAATTAAACGAGTTTTATTCTTATTTATTGGATCATAAAAACCCAATTCCTGAAGAGCTCTTCCTTCCCTTCGAGACTTAACGTCAATTGCAACAATTCGATAGGTAGCTCATTGGGATAGATAGACAAGATACCCCCTTCTACCCCCCCTGGAAAACGTATATGAAGGTTTATCCTCATACGGCTCGAGTAATAATTTTTTTAATAAGATCTCTCTATCTATTAATAAGATCTCTCTATCTATAGAACAGATAGATAATAATCTATCTTAGTCCTAAGGAGAATAACAGCTATAATTTGTACTCCTAGCTCAAATATGCTTGAGTGATGTTAAAAAATCAGAGAATATTACTAAAAGAGTATAACATTTCTCTCCACTTTTTGAGCCGTCTTTCATCTATTTTCTCTTTCCGAATATATCTCAATCCATTAATATTGATTGAATCGTTTGATAAAAATAGAATTTTCTTGTTCTGGGATCAATTTTCTTGAATCATTAGGTCCAAGCTTTACTCTGGTGGTTCCCATCCTTACGGAATGACAGCAACATACATTCCGCTATTTTCCACGTTGAGCAATAGGAATCTTTTATCCTTTTAGAATCGGATCAAGTTTTCTCGAAATCTTTCGACCTAAATCGAGTTATTCTAATTCGCTATTCTTTTTTTTTTTTTTAGCTCGATGTAGACTTACAAAATGGTTATAGCTCGTTTATTTAATTTACATTAACCCTAGATTCTGCCCCTAATTGAATAAATTGATATTTCCTTCCTGGTCAAGCTCCATTATGAAACATATCTTTTTCAGGAGATAAATGTTGAGCTAAGAGCATCTTCGAGTCAAAATGGCGGATGTCATAATCCACAGAACTAATCATGTCGTTCAAGTCGCACGTTGCTTTCTACCACATCGTTTTAGACGAATTCTTATCATAAGATAGATCTTTGATCTGATACAAAATGGATATGTAATTATGAATAGTCATTAACTCAATTTCTACAATACATTTTTCTAATTACATACAATTAATTGTTCTAGTTAGCTAGGTATTCAACGATTCTTTAGCTGCGTACATTACTTCGACAGTAATGGTTTCAATGCCCTTTTGTCGTGCAAATTTTTCAGTATTTCTTTCTACCTTTTCTCTGGCAAAACGGGGGATTTTACTTAATTCTAGTCGACTTTCAGGATTCCAAATTAGGCTTATATCCGTAGACAATGATTTGGATATTATTTCTTTAGTATCATGACCACCAAAAATATCTAGAAGATGGTCCTCCATACCCAGAGCAAATGAGTTATAAATTAGATCCGCTATTTGATTAGTACCTTCGTAACCTAGAAAGGGTCGGTATCCCAAGGGAAAATTTTGTATATGAACTGGTGCGGAAATAACTCCACAAGGAATATCAAGACGTTTACCAATATGACGTTCCATTTGAGTACCAAATATTGCAGATGGTTCCATGTGAGCGATCATATCTCCTACTTCAGAATGATCATCTGTGATAAGTATTTCATCGCAGAAACCTTGGATTTGCTCTTTGAACCATTCCGCATCGTGTTTGCAGTAAGTACCTGCACAACTCACACGAATCCCCATCTCTCGAACAAGTATCTTAGTGATTGAAGCAGCATGAGTTGCATCACCAAAAACGACTGTTTCTTTGCCCGTCAAATTCTGACAATCAATAGATCTCGAAAACCAAGCAGCTTGGGAAACAAATCGAGTTTGTCCGTCGATATAAGGTTCATAATCCACTCTTTTACTCGATGAACAAAGAGCCAAGATATTCACATTTTTTTGAATCTGACGGATCCACTCCGCCATATCTACAGCTCCCATGGGAGCTGTAGATATGTAAGGCATCCCATATTCTTTATTTAAATACATCGCTGTCATTAAGCCCACTTCACGATAAGGAATTAAATTGAACCAAGCTTTTGGTAAATTTTGAAGATCTTCTACAGATCCTCCTTCAGGAATTATTTGATTAATTTCGATGTCCAGATCTCGTAATAAACGTCTTAACTCACGACAATCGTGTTGATTATGAAACCCCAATGTAAAAATCCCAATTATATTGACAGAAGGTGCATCGGTTAGGAATTTATCCAATTTTTCTTGTCTATGACATCTATCTAAATAATATCGAACCACCTGTTCTAAAGTTCTATCCGCTGCCTGAATTTCATTTACTTGATAATGATCCACATCCGCAAAAATTACGTCGGAATCAGAAATTATGGATGCTCTATCCACAAAGTTCTGTAAATCTTCTTGCAAAATACTAGAGGTACATGTAGGTGTCAATATGATAAGATCAGGATGTTCCTCCTTATCTTTCCGGAGAATATTATCCACAACTCTTTCTTGAGATCCACGTGCTAGTACGTGACGATCTACTATGCTAGCAGTTGCAGCAGTAAAATCTCTTTCGCGTTCTAACATAGAACGCATTACATTAAAATAATCATCTCCTAGAGGAGCGTGCATAATGGCATGCACATTTTTGAAAGAACTAGCTACTCGTAGGGTTCCAATATGAGCAGGACCAGCATACATCCAATAGGCTAATTTCATAAATTAGACTTTATCTCAATTTGATCTGTATTCCCATCCTACACCACAAAAATATCCCTTTCTATATTTAGATCTTATTTAAATCATATTTCCCTTCTATTAAGTATAGTCTATGAAAGGATGAGAAATCAAAAAATTTTTTCTTCTTCTTTTTTTTTCAATAATACTGTTCCACCTGGGACGAAAGGATTCGAACCTTCGAAATAACAGGATCAAAACCTGCTGCCTTACCGCCGCTTGGCCACGCCCCATTGTTGTTTTATTTTAATCAAAAATCAAAATTTTTGCAATGTTTTATTGTAATCTGAATTGCATTATTATAATTCGATTCGCTATAATTCTACGATTTCGAAGAGATTCACGCCAATAAGTATGTGATTACATACTGCATTAATAATGAGCCTGCTTAGCTCAGAGGTTAGAGCGTCGCACTTGTAATGCGATGGTCATCGGTTCGATCCCGATAGCTGGCTCGTTTTTATTCTTTTCATTCCTTCCATTATCAACAATAGATCGTTAAAATCTATTAAATAGGGGAAAGACTCTTCCTTTTCTGATCGTCGGTCCGCCAGGTCTGTCGTGGCATGATCCGTTTCAACTAGAAACGAAACGAATGATTGAAACATATTTTTTTACCTCTACAATCTAAACAAAATTGAAAATAATTCGGTTTTCTATCTCTATATATAAATCATTCCAATATTCGTACTGTTTATACTATTCCTCTTTCCAACATTATTTGTTCATTTCTTTAAATAAGGAGTTTTTTATGTCCCGTTATCGCGGACCTCGTTTAAAAATAATAAATCGTCTCAAAACTTTACCAGGACTAAGTAAGAAAACACCCAACAGAATTAAACAGCCTAGTAAAAAAAAACATTCTAAACCTCCTAAACCTTCTAAATATCCTGTCCGTCTAAAAGAAAAACAAAAATTACGTTTTCATTACGGACTTACAGAGCGCCAATTACTTCAATATGTTCGTATTGCTAGAAGAGCCAAGGGATCAACGGGTCAGGTTCTATTGCAATTACTTGAAATGCGTTTGGATAATATTCTTTTTCGATTGGGTATGGCGCTTACCATTCCTGAAGCCAGACAATTAGTAAACCATAGACATATTCTGGTCAATGATCGTCTAGTAGATATACCAAGTTATCGTTGCAAACCCCAAGATTTAATATCTATAAAAGATAAACAAAGATTGAGAAATCTAATTAATAAAAATAGAGAGATTTTCCAGAAGGAAAAAAGGAGGGTGCCACCTCATTTAAATCTTATTAAAAAAAAGTCACAATATATTGGATTAGTAAAAAAAATAATAGATAGTAACCGGATCAGTTTGAAGATTAATGAATTATTGGTCGTAGAATACTATTCCCGTCGAGTTTAAATTGAAAATGAAAAGAAAGGATTTCTGCACATCTGTCCCTCTGTATGTTACATGACAATGTTATTGTCAATAATACATTGATTTACAATTTATTTTTTCAAATATTGTTTGCCTTTCCCATACCGATATTCATTTTACTCATTTTATTTTATCTATCCCGAAATAGAAGGAGATTGCGGGAGGATGAGATCATCCTATTGGATTTAGATTCATGAGAAAATGAGGTAAAAAAGAATAAGGCGAATATACGGAAAGAGAGGGATTCGAACCCTCGGTAAACAGAAGCCTACATAGCAGTTCCAATGCTACGCCTTGAACCGCTCAGCCATCTTTCCTACGATCTCTCCATTTGAATCCACAAAATGAAAATGAGATTAGAACAAGTTTTCTCCAATTTATGATGCGATAACTTCCTTTTGCATAAGTAAAGTAATTTATGAAATCTCGCATAAAGACAAAAGAGTATTCTACCACACTTCTTCTTTTCTTCTTATTTCAATAAATTTTCTTCTTTCTCAATCTGATTATTCTATCTTATTCGGGTTTACATTGCCGATCCAATTGTTAAATTGAGCCAGATCTACTGATCCATAATTATCATATATATATATATTATGAATAATTCTTCGGTAAGGATTAATGGTACAAATTATATCATAAGGACTATTTAGAATATATATATACTCAATATATTCTATGTGTTATAATGGGTATGCACACACAATGATTATTTCGTTCTCATTGTGCAATGATCCTTTCACTTACTCGTTTGCTCGTTGGGATCATGAGCAAACGAGTGCGAGACTTATTGAGTTTGCAGAAAATATAGAAATATTTTCTTTTAGAAATAGAAATTTTTTTTATTGTTCATCAGTCAATTTAATGAACATTCCTTTCAAAGATTCCCAATTTCTTTTTATTCAGAAAAGAAAAACCGGATTATAATGTTAACATATTTACGATCGTAAGGAAATCCATTTATTATGCTATTGTGCATTGGAAAATCATTTTGTTCATGGAATCATTTCCGTATGGGGAATGAAAAAAATTATCAAATTTATAATTGACTATGCCTAGATCTCAGAGAAATGACAATTTTATCGACAAGACCTTCACAATTGTAGCGGATATATTATTGCAAATAATCCCAATGGCTTCAGGGGAGAAAAAGGCATTTACCTATTACAGAGATGGTGTGATTTGATCTTTTTTTTTTCTGCTTTTTCTCGTTTCGGAGAATGGCGGGATATTCTTTTTTAAGTTAAAGAAAACTTACGCTTAGTGAAGGTGAGTTTTAGAAATATAACAATTCTTTCTGTCGTGTATCCCCGATTGATGCAGCCTTAGATGCTTTGATCTTCTGAGATTCTAGTATCAAGCGAAAGGTTACACCTATTACATAGATGTTAATGGTAAACCCCATATAATAGGTACGCATAGGGGAAAAAGCACTACGTGTTAAAATCGACAACACAAACGCTTCGTTATGATACACATGACCCTTTTTTTTTATGAAGGGCTAGTTAGAATGGTTGAGGCAACAAACATCCATCTCGTTTGTACTTCGGATACCGCTAGAACCATCGGAGACTGTTGAAGTGAATAATCCCCGTAAAATACAGTGCGTTAAGGACAAAGAAATTGTTAGAGGTTATGTTTGTAGTGCTAAGCTAAAATACTTGGTATTTATAAAAGAATCTTTGCAAGAAGGATGGCTAGAGATTCATCAGAAATACACTAGTTCCTGTTAATTCATAATATAGGATAATCCTTTTTTTTTCAATTTAATGGATTACTGGGAGGAGCCGTATGAGGTGAAATTCTCATGTACGGTTTTGAAGCGGAGATCAAGTCAATTGAATGAACGACCGTAACGAATGTCAGCTCAATCCGAAGGGGAATATGCGGAAGCTTTACAAAATTATTATGAAGCCATGCGACCGGAAATTGACCCTTATGACCGAAGTTATATACTGTATAATATAGGTCTTATCCACACGAGTAATGGGGAACATACTAAGGCTTTGGAATATTATTTCCAGGCATTAGAACGAAACCCGTCTTTACCACAAGCTCTTAATAATACGGCCTTGATCTGTCATTACGTGCGGCTATCTGTACTATAGAATGATTTCGTTTAGAACTACGGAAAAGAAAAAAAGAGGCTTTCTACATATGCACCGTCCAAAACAACGGTTTTTATCAGCTGTAGTCAAAAGAATAGTCTTCATAGGAGCCCAAATATGAATGGCTAAATATAGCCTGGATAGTCCATGGATAAAATCAATTCAATTGATGGGGAAAGCACCATAAAGATCAATTATTGAAAGTTCGGGCTGATACGATCAAATCTGCTCCTTGACAAAAATAAGGAATCAACTTATGTAATAGAGTTGATTTACTAGGCTATTGAGCAGCGGTGTAGGATCAGATCCTAAAGATGTGAAGTACTCTCCTACCAGGAAAGTATTATTTGAAATTTCTATACAGAACATAGATAGTTACCTCTTAAAAAGATTTTTATCTGGATAATCTGAAGTAGATCTCTTTATTTCTATACTTCATCTTTTTAGGGTGGGAGAAAAGAGAAAACCTGATCATTTATCGAAAGTGAAGTTTGAAACTCATGTCATTGACCCATTCTGTTCTTTCGGTTAACCTGAACGTATTTCCAATGAACTATCTCCTATTTTGGAAGTTTGGGTAAAGGACTAAAGAATAGTGAATTGAGCCGTATGAGGTAGGAAACTCTCAAGTACGGTTCTAAGGGAAGAAAACTTTTACAAGTTGATCTATCCCGACCGAGGAGAACAGGCCATTCGACAGGGAGATCCTGAAATTGCGGAAGCTTGGTTTGATCAAGCTGCTGAGTATTGGAAACAAGCTATAGCGCTTGCTCCAAGCAATTATATCGAAGCACAAAATTGGTTAAAGATTACAGGACGTTTTGGAGAATGACGATCTCTCGATTACCATACTGGGAAATTATGAAATCTATTCAGGATAAATAAATGTTTCATACTATTCGAGCGAATTAGCTCCTCTTATTGCATTGTCATTATAGAAAAACATTTTGAAAATATAACAAAGAATACTTTGTATGGATCGTTAATGAAAAGAATCTTTTCAATATGGATAAATCCCGTCCGGAGACGGATTTATTAAAGATTCATTAATATTTATCCATAAATAATTCAAAGTTCTTTTGAATCATAAAAGTGATCTGGAACATATGGGTCCAGAGATATGGATAAATAAATCTGGATATGAAGATAATAATTATATTATCTCGATAAATGTTTTTCACCGCTGGGCGGGAAGAACGTTTTACATCTCGTAACGGTCCATTGAGCACCTAGCAGATATGTCATAATAAATTTGAACACCTGCCTCAAATCGACTTCCATATCATAGTCGCTCCAGTTATAAACTGGGGAATAAAGAGAGGAACGAGCTGAGAATATATATATATATATATATATATTTTATTTTTTTTTTTTTTTTTTCAATAATTCCTTCCTGTTGGCGGGTTTTTTCTCATGTCTCGTCTGGAAAGAGGAGAACTCAATGATCATTCGTTCACCGGAACCAGAAGTAAAGATCGTAGTGGAGAGGGATCCTATTAAAACCTCTTTTGAAAAATGGGCTAAACCCGGTCATTTCTCAAAGACACTAGCTAAGGGACCTAATACTACCACCTGGATCTGGAACCTACATGCTGATGCTCACGATTTTGATAGCCATACCAATGATTTGGAAGAGATTTCCCGCAAAGTATTTAGTGCTCATTTTGGTCAATTAGCCATCATCTTTATTTGGCTAAGTGGGATGTACTTTCACGGCGCTCGTTTCTCCAATTATGAAGCATGGCTAGGCGATCCTACTCACATTAAACCCAGTGCTCAGGTAGTTTGGCCAATAGTAGGTCAAGAAATTTTGAATGGAGATGTAGGTGGAGGTTTTCGAGGAATACAAATAACCTCTGGGTTCTTCCAGATTTGGCGAGCATCCGGAATAACTAGTGAATTACAACTTTACTGCACCGCAATTGGTGCATTGATCTTTGCAGCGTTAATGCTTTTTGCTGGTTGGTTCCATTATCACAAAGCTGCTCCAAAATTGGCTTGGTTCCAAGATGTAGAATCCATGTTGAACCACCATTTAGCAGGGTTACTAGGACTTGGGTCTCTAGCTTGGGCAGGCCACCAAATACACGTTTCTTTACCTATTAATCAACTCCTAGATGCTGGAGTGGACCCTAAAGAGATACCACTTCCTCATGAATTTATTTTAAATCGTGAGCTTTTAGCTCAACTTTATCCCAGTTTTGCTGAGGGATTGACCCCATTTTTCACCCTGAATTGGTCGGAATATTCAGAATTTTTGACTTTTCGTGGAGGACTCAACCCAGTAACGGGGGGTCTGTGGCTGACCGATACTGCACACCACCATTTGGCTATTGCAATTCTTTTTCTAATCGCTGGTCATATGTATAGGACCAATTGGAGTATTGGCCATAACCTCAAGGAAATTTTGGAAGCTCATAAAGGTCCATTTACAGGGGAAGGACATAGAGGTCTTTACGAGATCTTAACTACTTCATGGCATGCTCAATTAGCTCTTAATCTAGCTATGTTAGGATCTTTAACTATTGTCGTAGCTCACCATATGTATTCTATGCCTCCCTATCCATATCTAGCTACTGACTATGGTACCCAACTCTCTCTGTTCACGCACCATATGTGGATTGGTGGATTTCTCATAGTTGGCGCTGCTGCACATGCAGCTATTTTTATGGTAAGAGACTATGATCCGACTACTCAATACAACAATCTTTTAGATCGTGTTCTGAGACATCGTGATGCAATTATATCACACCTCAACTGGGCATGTATTTTCTTAGGCTTCCATAGTTTTGGTCTATATATTCATAATGATACTATGAGTGCTTTAGGACGTCCTAAAGATATGTTTTCAGATACTGCTATACAATTACAACCTATCTTTGCTCAATGGATACAAAACACTCATGCTTTAGCACCTAGTTTGACAGCTCCTGATGCAACAGCAAGCACCAGCTTAACCTGGGGAGGTGGTGATTTGGTAGCAGTAGGTGCCAAAGTGGCTTTGTTACCTATTCCATTAGGAACTGCGGATTTTTTAGTGCACCATATTCATGCATTTACTATCCATGTGACTGTATTAATATTACTTAAAGGTGTTTTATTTGCTCGCAGTTCTCGTTTAATACCCGATAAAGTGAATCTTGGTTTTCGTTTTCCTTGCGATGGGCCTGGTAGAGGAGGAACATGTCAAGTATCTGCCTGGGATCATGTCTTCCTAGGGTTATTCTGGATGTACAATGCAATTTCGGTAGTAATATTCCATTTTAGCTGGAAAATGCAGTCCGATGTTTGGGGTAGTATAAGTGATCAGGGAGTAGTAACTCATATTACAGGAGGAAACTTTGCACAGAGTTCCATTACAATTAACGGGTGGCTCCGCGACTTTTTATGGGCACAAGCTTCTCAAGTAATCCAATCTTACGGTTCTTCATTATCTGCATATGGTCTTTTATTCTTAGGTGCTCATTTCGTTTGGGCCTTTAGTTTAATGTTCCTATTTAGTGGCCGTGGATATTGGCAAGAACTTATTGAATCTATTGTTTGGGCCCATAATAAATTGAAAGTTGCTCCTGCTATCCAGCCCAGAGCCTTGAGTATTGTCCAAGGACGTGCTGTAGGAGTAGCTCATTACCTTCTGGGTGGAATCGCCACAACATGGGCGTTCTTCCTAGCAAGAATTATTGCAGTAGGATAATGGCTAGGAGGATTTGAAAAGCATTATGGCATCAAGATTTCCAAAGTTCAGCCAAGGCTTGGCCCAGGACCCAACTACTCGTCGTATTTGGTTTGGTATTGCTACTGCACATGACTTTGAGAGTCATGATGATATTACCGAAGAACGCCTTTATCAAAAGATTTTTGCTTCTCACTTTGGTCAGTTAGCTATAATCTTTCTGTGGACCTCTGGTAATTTGTTCCACGTAGCTTGGCAAGGCAATTTCGAAGCATGGGTACACGATCCCTTACATGTAAGACCTATTGCGCATGCAATTTGGGATCCTCATTTTGGTCAACCGGCCATAGAAGCCTTTACCCGAGGAGGTGCCCCCGGTCCGGTCAATATTGCTTATTCCGGTGTTTATCAGTGGTGGTATACAATTGGCTTACGCACTAATGAAGATCTTTATACTGGAGCTCTTTTCTTGCTATTTCTTTCTGCTATCTTTTTAATAGCGGGTTGGTTGCATCTACAACCTCAATGGAAACCAAGTGTTTCATGGTTTAAAAATGCCGAATCTCGTCTCAATCATCATTTGTCGGGGCTCTTCGGAGTCAGTTCTTTGGCTTGGACGGGGCATTTAGTTCATGTCGCTATTCCTGAATCAAGAGGACAGCACATAAGATGGGATAATTTCTTGAATGTATTACCATATCCCCAAGGTTTGGAACCACTTTTTACAGGTCAGTGGAATCTTTATGCTCAAAATCCTGATTCCAGTAGCCATTTATTTGGTACCTCTCAAGGGTCGGGAACTGCTATTCTAACTCTTCTCGGAGGATTCCACCCACAAACTCAAAGTTTGTGGCTAACTGATATCGCTCATCATCATTTAGCTATTGCATTTGTCTTTTTCATTGCTGGTCATATGTATAGAACCAACTTTGGGATCGGACACAGTATAAAAGATATTTTAGAAGCACATATTCCTCCAGGAGGCTTATTAGGACGCGGACATAAGGGTCTTTACAACACAATCAATAATTCTCTTCACTTTCAATTAGGTCTTGCTCTAGCTTCTTTGGGAGTTATTACTTCCTTGGTAGCTCAACACATGTATTCTTTACCTGCCTATGCATTCATAGCACAAGATTTTACTACCCAAGCTGCATTGTATACTCATCATCAATACATTGCCGGATTCATTATGACAGGGGCATTTGCTCATGGAGCTATATTTCTCATTAGAGATTATAATCCAGAACAGAATAAGGATAATGTATTGGCGAGAATGTTGGAGCATAAGGAAGCCATAATATCTCATTTGAGTTGGGCTAGTTTATTCCTAGGTTTTCATACCTTGGGACTTTATGTTCATAACGATGTTATGCTTGCTTTTGGTACTCCAGAAAAACAAATCTTGATTGAGCCTATATTTGCTCAATGGATACAATCTGCTCATGGTAAGGCCTTATATGGTTTTGATGTACTCTTATCTTCAGCAAATGATCCAGCATTCAATGCTGGTAAAAGCATATGGTTACCCGGTTGGTTGAACGCTATTAACGATAATAAAAATTCACTGTTCTTAACAATTGGTCCTGGAGACTTTTTGGTTCATCATGCTATTGCTCTAGGTTTGCATACAACTACATTGATTTTAGTAAAAGGTGCTTTAGATGCGCGTGGTTCTAAGCTAATGCCTGATAAGAAAGATTTTGGTTATAGTTTTCCTTGCGATGGTCCGGGACGGGGCGGTACTTGCGATATTTCGGCCTGGGATGCTTTTTATTTAGCAGTTTTCTGGATGTTGAATACCATTGGATGGGTTACTTTCTATTGGCATTGGAAGCATATCACCTTATGGCAGGGAAATGTAGCTCAATTTAATGAGTCTTCCACTTATTTAATGGGATGGTTAAGAGATTATCTTTGGTTAAATTCTTCACAACTAATTAATGGATACAATCCTTTTGGTATGAACAGTTTATCTGTCTGGGCGTGGATGTTCTTATTTGGGCATCTTGTTTGGGCTACTGGATTTATGTTTCTTATTTCTTGGCGTGGATATTGGCAAGAACTGATTGAAACTCTTGCATGGGCCCATGAACGCACACCTTTGGCTAATTTAGTTCGATGGAGGGATAAGCCGGTAGCTCTTTCCATTGTTCAAGCACGATTAGTTGGATTAGCTCACTTTTCTGTAGGCTATATATTCACCTATGCAGCTTTCTTAATCGCCTCTACATCAGGCAAATTCGGTTAATTCTTTTTCATTTTAGAGAATATTTCTATTTTCAATATAATCTCTATGGATAAAAAGAAGGAGTAATCCACGTAATACTTCTCCATCTCAAATTTGATCTATATTTTTATATAATGAATATAAACTGACTGAATCATTATGGCAAGAAAAAGTCTCATTCAAAGAGAGAAAAAGAAACAAAGATTGGAAAGGAAATATAATTTCCTCCGCCAATCTTTGAAAAAAGAAATGAGCGAAGTCTCATCACTGGATGAAAAATTGGAAATTTATAGAAAATTACAATCTCCACCGCGTAATAGTGCACCTACACGTCTTCGTCGACGTTGTTTGAAGACTGGAAGACCTAGAGCCAATTATAGAGACTTTGAATTATCCGGATATATAATCCGTGAAATGGCGCACGCATGTTTGTTGGCTGGGGTAACAAAATCGAGTTGGTAGGGTAAAAAAAAGGATTCTTTCAAGTTATTGTGATGATAGAAAAGTCCCTCCCTATATAGGGAGGGAGGATAGCATACCCAAGGGATTGCTCGATGTACCCATTTTTGGGTATTATAACAAAGGTAATATGAAGGGATAGCGCGGAGTAGAGCAGTTTGGTAGCTCGCAAGGCTCATAACCTTGAAGTCACGGGTTCAAATCCCGTCTCCGCAAAGACAAAAAAGGATGGTCTCATTCCATTTATATTGACCGTATAAATAAGATAAAAATACGATTGAACCAATAACTAGTTCATAGTTATATTCTATCCTACAGATGGGCGGGTAGCGGGAATCGAACCCGCATCTTCTCCTTGGCAAGGAGAAATTCTACCATTCAACCATACCCGCATTTGACTCGTTATATGGGTATAATATATACCCATATATATTCCCATTCTATGTAGGTAAATTTGAATAGACTTATGGATCAATTATCGATCATACCAATAATAAAATAACCCCTCCCTTGAGCACTTTCATTACCTGGTTTTTTTTATTTATCGAAAATTCCCTTGCGAATTAATAATGCCCTCTAGGGAGGGGGGGGGCCAAAAGAGCTTAAAACATATCTTAAGATATGAAAGAATTTAGAATACCTACTAAAAAGACTGATCCAATCCATAATGATACGCCCGAAAATAGTACATTTTTGCTACTTAACCAACCATTAGGAGAGGCAAGTGCGACAGGTACACCAATAACTAGGAGAATTGAAATTGCAATTAATGCAAACATAGACGATTCGAACGCAATAGTCATGGTTGTTATCTTAAAAGCTTCCAACAGATTCAAAAGGCTATACCATTCGATCCCTATCCGGTCAAATTTGAATCAAATGCACTACGGATTTTATTTGATCATAAATTCATCGAAATTTGAAATGTTTATTTTAGTATAAAATAATCAGGAAATTTATATCTTTTTATCATCATGATGTATCAATATCATACATATATGACTATCAGCCCTATGGTCAGGTATTATCTGTCGGGGTAAGATAGGATGAGTTATCCTTGTTCGGGAGAGATGGCCGAGTGGTTGATGGCTCCGGTCTTGAAAACCGGTATAGTTCAAAAACTATCGAGGGTTCGAATCCCTCTCTCTCCTTTTGTTCGTCGAACAATAAAACTAATTTATTAGTTCAGTACAAAAAAAATGCTCGGCTATAATATAGCCGAGCAACAAGGATTCAGTTGGAAGAATAATGGCAAAGGATATCGCTATCCCGCCTTCCAATGAAAATAAATTAGATAGATTCTTATTTTATCTAGTTTTATCTCTAGTTTAATTAAGAGGGGTCATGGAAAGAACAGGTTCAAAATCACGATCAATTCCTTTCTCAAATCCTGCTGCAGCTGCACGAGCCCTTCCTGCATGCCACAAATGACCTACGAAAAAGAAAAATCCTAGAACAAAATGAGAGGTGGCTAACCAACTTCGAGGTGAGACATAATTGACTGCATTAATCTCGGTAGCTACACCACCCACAGAATTTAAAGAACCTAAAGGAGCATGAGTCATATATTCCGCTGAACGTCGTTCTTGCCAGGGTTGTATGTCTTTTTTCAACTTACTCAGGTCCAAACCATTAGGACCCCTTAGAGGTTCCAACCAGGGAGCACGAAGATCCCAAAAACGCATCGTTTCCCCTCCAAAAATAATTTCTCCAGTAGGAGAACGCATAAGATATTTACCTAAACCAGTAGGCCCTTGGGCAGACCCCACACTAGCTCCAAGACGTTGATCTCTAACTAAAAAAGTAAATGCTTGAGCTTGAGAGGCCTCTGGACCGGTAGGTCCATAGAATTCACTGGGATAAGCTGTATTGTTAAACCAAACAAAACAACAAGCAATGAAACCAAAGACAGAGAGAGCTGCTAAACTATAGGATAAGTAAGCTTCTCCGGACCATACAAACGCGCGACGAGCCCATGCAAAAGGTTTTGTTAAGATGTGCCAGATACCACCGAAGATACAAATGGAACCTAACCACACATGTCCTCCAATTATATCTTCTAGATTGTCCACGCTAACAATCCATCCCTCCCCTCCAAAAGGGGATTTGAGTAAATAACCAAATATAGTACTTGGGTTAAGCGTAAGGTTCGTAATTTTTCTTACATCTCCACCGCCGGGAGCCCAGGTATCATATATGCCACCAAAATACAAAGCCTTAAACACTAGGAGAAAAGCACCAACACCTAGCAAGATTAGGTGAATACCTAAAATTGTGGTCATTTTGTTCCTATCTTTCCATACATAACCAAAAAATGGAAAAGATTCTTCTAAAGTTTCGGGTCCCATTAATGCGTGATAAATACCACCGAAGCCTAAAACTGCAGAAGAAATTAAGTGAAGTACCCCAGATACAAAATAGGGAAAAGTGTCCACAATTTCCCCGCCAGGACCGACTCCCCATCCTAGAGTAGCTAGATGGGGAAGTAAAATCAATCCTTGTTCATACATAGGTTTTTCCGGTACAAAATGAGCCACTTCAAATAGATTCATTGCTCCAGCCCAGAATACAATTAATCCGGCATGAGCCACATGAGCCCCAAGTAATTTGCCTGACAAATTAATAAGTCGGGCATTACCAGCCCACCAAGCGAAACCAGTGGTTTCTTGGTCACGACCAGCTAAAGTTAGAGTTCCATTAAAGAGCGTTTCCACGGGGTAGAACCTCCTCAGGGAATATAAGGTTTTCATGAGGCTGATCCTGAGCCGCCATCCAAGCACGAATACCTTCGTTCAAGAGAATATTTTTTGTATAAAAAGTCTCAAATTCAGGATCTTCTGCTGCACGAATCTCCTGGGAAACAAAATCATAAGCACGTAAGTTTAGAGCTAGGCCAACTACTCCAATGGCACTCATCCATAAACCGGTCACCGGCACAAATAACATGAAGAAATGTAACCAACGTTTATTGGAAAAAGCAACCCCAAAAATTTGGGACCAGAAACGGTTCGCAGTGACCATAGAATAAGTCTCTTCGGCTTGAGTTGGGTTAAAAGCACGGAATGTATTTGCACCATCACCGTCTTCAAATAAAGTATTTTCCACGGTAGCACCGTGAATAGCACATAGAAGAGCAGCACCCAATACTCCGGCAACTCCCATCATATGAAATGGATTCAAGGTCCAATTATGAAAACCTTGGAAAAAGAGGATAAATCGGAAAATAGCTGCTACACCAAAACTAGGGGCAAAAAACCAACCAGACTGGCCTAATGGATAGATCAAGAATACGGAAACAAAAACAGCAATCGGAGCAGAGAACGCAATTGCATTATAAGGTCGCAATTGTACAGATCGAGCAAGTTCAAATTGGCGTAACATGAAGCCTATTAGACCAAAAGCACCATGAAGAGCAACGAAAGTCCATAGACCACCTAATTGACACCAACGAGTAAAATCTCCTTGTGCTTCAGGACCCCATAATAGCAGCAAAGAATGTGCTAAACTATTAGCAGGTGTAGAAACTGCGGCAGTTAAAAAATTACAACCTTCCAAATAGGAACTGGCCAATCCGTGAGTATACCACGAAGTCACAAAGGTTGTACCCGTGAACCATCCACCTAGTGCAAAATAAGCACAAGGAAAAAGCAATAGACCGGACCAACCCACAAAAACAAAACGGTCTCTGCGTAGCCAGTCATCCATAATATCAAATAAAGTTTGTTCCTCTTTGGAAGACTTTCCAAGGGCTATAGTCATAGTGATCCTCCTATTTAACTATTCCAACCTTTTCCGAGCGCCCTATCTGATAGAATCAAAGGGTATACACTATTTTGTATATTTATGGACAATTTTGAATCCATCCTCCCTTTCAACAAATCGGGTTCCGAAGATTTCTTATTGGCACAGACATTATTAAGTTAAACTGAACTAATACAATATAAGTAAATGCATGATAACCCGAAGTTGTTTCTATTCCATTTTTTTTTTTTTTTTTTTTTTTTTTCTCCTAAAATTATCTTCTGAATGTAATAAATATCAACAGAAGAATTGCCGGAAAAGCAAGTTAGCTTTTTTTCCTCCCTGTTCTTCACTAGAGACTATTCACAATATCCTAGAGACTATTCTCAATATCTATTCCATTCAATATTATTACGTCTTGAACCTTACTCCAAGATTAACAAAATCGATAGTAGTATTTCTAGAGATTTTATCAATCTCTATGTTTCTTAATACTACATCATTTCTACAAATAAATAGGAAAAACAAGAAGGAGATATTTTATATATCTATAGCTCATAGAGCTATAAGAAAGAATTCTATTCATTTCTTTTCCTTTATTCATAAGGAAAAAAAGGGATACTATTTTAGTATAATGAAAAATGAACAGTTCCTTTCTTTTCCATTTACCTTTTCTTATCTTTTTTGATATCTGAATTCCAATCTATTTTCCACTGGTAGAATGACCAAAGTCAAATGTCTAGTAAATTAATAATACTAGAATGTTCGGTACATCATAATTGAATTAATTCGATTCTCTAACTAGATAGGAATCAACTTATGAATTAGAGATAAAAGGAAAATGATTCCATCTAGAATTTAGACTTACATATCTATTTTTTCCGGAAAGAAAAAATTCTAACTATTCATTCGACAGAATATCCAATTAATAACCAAATATTCAATTATTTGAAGAATTCAAATATAATTAAATTGAAAGATTCACTTTCAAAATCCACCTCAATTTTCAATATCAGAATAACTGATCTATTAATCAGTCAATGGGTTAGGTTCACTTACTTCTAATTTTTATTTAATTTATTATTAATACGAAATAATTAAGAGAAAAAATGAAGAATATTCTAGTAATTGAAATTAGGTATTAATCATTTCAATTATTATTCTTCAATGATAATTACGAAAGTGAAGTATATTATGTCTAATCTTATACTATTCCTCGTCTTATTAGTAGCAAGAAAAAAAAAAAAAACTATTATCTAATATTATAGATAGAATTTTATAATAGTTATTCTCAATCATATTACGTGTTCTATTCCGGTATAACAAAAAACTCATCATGACAGATATTTTTATTTTTTATTGCAGGTTTTTTGCCTTAATCAAATGTTCAAAATGAAAAGTGGGAATCATTACAAGAGCCCTTTATCGGGCTTGAACCGATGACTTACGCCTTACCATGGCGTTACTCTACCGCTGAGTTAAAAGGGCTTTTGTTCATTTCATGACCAATGGATAAGTCTACTACATATTGGATAGATATGAATAATATAATGGGGTCCATATTATATAAGTATATAATATAATATAACTAAATATTGTAATATAATTATATTGCCGATCCTGACAATAAAAGAAGAAGAATACGAAATAATTAATAAAAAGAAAGAATATTTTTATTGACAAATTCCTAGGGATTTTAATATTATGACAATTAAGTAGGCCCCTATCGTCTAGTGGCCCAGGACATCTCTCTTTCAAGGAGGCAACGGGGATTCGATTTCCCCTAGGGGTACTATGCTAGGAAAGTAATTATAATACCTTATTAGGTATTATAATTACTTCCCATTTTTTCCTGGGTCGATGCCCGAGTGGCTAATGGGGACGGACTGTAAATTCGTTGGCAATATGCCTACGCTGGTTCAAATCCAGCTCGGCCCAATACCAACTTGATCGATAGATTTATATTGATATCAATCGATGATATTGGTAAAAAAGGTAATTGGTTTTTGAATCTCCGAAATAGAAAGAATCGGAACGAACAGATACTTTTAGAAGATTTGAAAGAGAAAAGTTTTACAAAATGTTTTATCGACCCGGCACTAACTAACAGTTGAATTACTATGACTAATTAGTAAGTCAACTGTACCTAGTGGGATTGTAGTTCAATTGGTTAGAGTACCGCCCTGTCAAGACGGAAGTTGCGGGTTCGAGCCCCGTCAGTCCCGATCCATCCAATAAATTGATCAATTCTTTGAGCGATCTCCGCCCCAAAGAAGAGCAAAAAAGGAAAAGAGAGTAGACTAGAATAGGAAAAGAGAGTAGACTAGAATAGATTTACTAGGGATTATGTAGATCTATCTGGATCTACATAATTCACCAAATCTAGAATGGTGATTTTTGTCAACATTTTGAATGATGATTATACCATCGAATTATCATGGTAAATCCGCAATCCTCTTTTCTCCTTGAGAGATAAAAAAAAGGTTTCGTAGGAAGATAGATCTGTGTTAGGAAGAATAACACAGAGGTATTCTCCTTCTAAGTAAGAATACCGCGTATAGATCTATGTGGTCATTCTATCTTATTTCCAGTAGATACTACTCCATCTATCTCATATTCTTCCCCGGAAATAGGAATATTTCAAATGTGCTAGTTCCCCCTTCAGAAACGAGAATAACGTTTTTTAATGGTTTCTAAAAAATAGAAAAAATTCCAATTAATTAGAATCCATAAAGATTGGATTCTATTTGACTTACTATCCAAATAGTTCTGCTCATTCCAGGGTCATGGGCAATCCTTAGGGGAATTTGGAGCTATTCATTTTATTCTTTTTAGCTCTCGGTAAAAACTACATTACAAGACGAATTAAGGGAAATAAGAGGTTTTACCAATTATCAGTAATCATTTACTGGTGCTCTGAAATATGCATAGGTACAAATACAGGTAGTGACAGGATTTGACCCAATATAATCAATTTTTTGACTATACCCTTTTTGGTCCTTTTTCATGAAAAGACTATTTGCGGGGTTATCGAAACCATATCTATCTATATAGATAGGTCTTGTTCATCTCTTGTACGATGTAAGTAATATAATTAAAAAAATAAGTAGGACTACAGGGCAATTTACCTTCATGTTTGCCCTTCCGTAAAACAGAGCGAATTGAATAAATTCGGAGATTCTTGGGATTACCCTTTTCAGGTCCCGATCGATTTAGATCGATCGAACTTATGAATAAGAAAAATACGTTGTCCTTTTTTAGTGTAATATAAAATATCGATATTCAATTGATAGGTCTAATATTCCGTCCCTTTCAATTTTGGAAATCAAGATGAAATATCTATGCCTTCCAGAATTAGCAAGCAAAAGTTTTTTTTTTTTACGCATTTTTTATCCAAAATTTTAATATATATATAGATTAAAATATATAGGCATATGTTGGGATGTCCTCTAATTAAAAAGCAAGGAATCATTTTATGGTCAAGATTTTCAAAGTATTGAAAAAGATCTTCACCAAAAACAGAAATTAATTATGTATTTATTGAGTGAATCACTCGGACGATTCACATCAACAACATCACTAGGACTTTGTTCCCCCCCCTTTTTTCAGCTCCAGTTACCCCATTGATTTGTTATGTAATGAAAGCTTCGACATCTCTCTCACCCGAAAAAGAGAATGAATTCTCTTTTTCGTTTTATCTATTATTATATCCCCGTACTACGAGGGGGATTTATTCTAATGAAGGTAAATTTTGAACTATTAGTTAGTCTTATTGAAATAAGAAATCAATGAGTATAATCCATCAGAACAATCTTTATCATACTTTTCTGACCCTCGAATAGGCAAAGGAAATTCGGATCGTCATTAATGTCTAAATATTTGATTGAGACGGAGATTTTCTCAATTAATATCAATTAATAAAATTGAGAAAATTTGCATATCTAATGTTATTTTGACTAGCGATAAAATTGAATTGAGTCAACCCTTGGAACTATACTAATAAGACGGTGGGATCGATCCATTAGGGATCGAATTACTAAATCCGATATGAATAAGAGATAATAGTATGTTATACTAATTCAATTTCTATTGAAGAATTAATCAAATCCGCTAGATTCCGTTACTCAGATTGATCCTATTGATGGAATTACTCCATGGATTCAATACATTTTTTTTTTGTAAAAAAAGGAGATACTCTATGAGATCAAATCTCGAGTTATTGTAAAACGAAGGTAAAATAAATCATGGAAGTAAATAGCCTCGCATTTATTGCTGTTGCATTGTTCATTTCATTTCCTACTGCTTTTCTACTCATCATTTACGTAAAAACGGTGAGTCAAAGCAAAATACAGTGATTAGTGATGATCTAGAATTCATCTAGATCATCAGTAAAAAAAAGTAATAGGAGTCGTCATATTAAGAATAGATATTTATTTGGAAAAGAAGTAGTACGAAGGAAACGAAAAATCTTCCTTTCCTTTTTCTTTTGTACTACTTCTTCTACACAGATTTTAGATAAGTAGATCTAAATTATCATTTGTCTCGTAGGGACATAAATGTAGGATCAGTACCTGATAAAAAAAAAAGCGAAACTAATCACAATCTCTTACATATAAGGAACTTTATGTAGACAGAACATAGGTGTTATTCAAAATAGAACCTACCCCCCCTTTTTTTTCAATTTATTTCTAATACGGTAGAAACCATTATTTACTAATACATAGTAAAATAAAGAATTAGAAATCGTAAAGGAAAAAAATTGATATAGAAAAGGAATCTATGTATGGTTGAGACAGAGCAGCATAATAATGCTCCATCTCCATATGTTTTTGTTACAAGAACAGATGCATATTAAAGAATATTATGCTGAACAGCATAAGTTCGCTATATATGGAACTACTTCATACTTGATAAATATGAAGTAGAATTGTATTTATAACATGATTCATTTTTTTTATTTTGATCATATCATTGATGATTCAATATTACTAGATCATTAATAAGAATAATACGAAATTATCATCGTAAAATTATTTGTTTATTTATTTTTAACAGAATAATTGAGAATATCAGGACTATTAATTCTATTAAAGCCCACTTCTACCCCATACTACGAGTGAAAGAGAAAAAGTAAAAACTACCATTAGAGCAGCCCAAGCGATACCGACTATATCCATATGAATCCCTCTATTTTCATTTCAAAAAGAATAATATCATTATTGATTCTTGATGATAATGGAACTAATCAGGATAGTGCAAAGTGGAAATCTTCTACCTTACCTATTCCGGAAGGATAAGTCGATAGTAGAGACTTCTCAAAATTGTTTATTGGAACTAGTTACTCTCAACTACCTATAGGATCAGACATTCATGATAAAAGGAATTTTGAATTTTATCGGCTATATTAGTAATAGGACCTGAAGCTACACAAGTTGTTTCCAAAAGTTATGTAGTGCAAATGGAAACTTTTTCATTCCTTTCACTTTATTTACCCTACCAAGGCGACACCCGGATTTGAACTGGGGATGGAGGATTTGCAGTCCCCTGCCTTACCACTTGGCTATGCCGCCATCCCCAGATCTAGTTGAAACTAAATCTGGGGAAAGGATATTTTGAGTTCTTTATTCTATTTCACCTCACGTATTTTTCTTTATCAATCCGATATGTCATATAACCGATTTATAGCCTCCGGGTCTAGGATTTAAACCCCCTATTGGGGGGCTCTAGGGATTTTGAGTCCCCGGGGGATTTGGAGTCCCCATTGAAATTATACTACATTCAATGCATAGTTGTCAATCACTAGAGAATGAACAACTATATAAAGAAAGATCCCCATCATATATTAAAAAATCCGCCCTGTTTTAACCTTGTAACAAAGGTTTTAATAAGAAAATAGAAAAGGACCTCTTCTTTTTATTCTATTTTTGGGATATAGTGAAGAATAATATACATGCCAATTTTTTGTCGAATTTATTCGTATAGATCAATGAGGATTCGTATAGAATAAATATCGAAATATACAATATACTTTTATATAGGAAACATCCAATGCAATTAGATGAAAATAAGGGAATATTTACAATTCCCCAATTTGGTAAAATACAACTTGAAGGATTTCGTCGTTTTATTGATCAAGGCTTAATAGAAGAACTCCATAAGTTTTCAAAAATTGAAAGCCCAAATAAAGAAATAGAATTTAGCCTTTTTGTGAATGAATATAAATTAATAGAACCTCTCATTAAAGAGAGAGATGCTGTATATATGTCTCTTACATATGACTGTCAATTATATGTACCAGCAAGATTGATTAATAAAATTCGTAGAAAGAGACAGAACCAAATTGTATGTCTGGGAAATATTCCTTTGATGAATTCTAAAGGAACTTTTGTAATAAATGGAAATTACAGAGTCGTGGTCAATCAAATATTAAGAAGTCCCGGTATTTATTACACTTGCGAACGAAAACCGTCGGGAAACATTAGCTATATTGGCACTATAATTTCAGATAGGGGAGGAAGATTAAGATTAGAGATAAATAAGAAAACAAAAAGGATATGGGTTCATGTAAACAGAAAAAAAAAAATATCTATTTTACTTTTATTATTGGCTATGGGTCTAAATTCCAAAGAGATTTTCAACGATAAGAATCTCTTTGCATTTTTCAATGGAACGGAGGAGTACCTTATATATTACAATTGGTATGGCGGGAAGGAAGCTGCCATGTTGGAACTTTATAAGGAACTCTACAGAAGTGATGACGACGAAGAAAACGACGACGAAGAAAACGACGACGAAGAAAACGACGACGAAGAAAACGACGACGAAGAAAACGACGACGAAGAAAATTTGGAATTTTCTGAGTCTCTATATAAAAAATTGGACACAAAGTTTTTCCAGACTAAATGTGTATTAGGAAAGATTGGTCGACGAAATCCGAACAAAAAACTAAGTCTTGATATACCCGAGAACGAATTTTTTTCATTACCACACGATGTATTGGCTGCTGTAGATTACCTTATCAGAGTGGAAGTTAGAACGGGTACACTCGATGATATAGATCACCTACAAAATCGATATATTCGTTCTGTAGCAGATTTATTACAAGAGCAATTACGATTAGCTCTATATGATTTAAAAGAAGCAATTGAAACAAGTATGTTATCTGCATTAATCAGTCCTAAAAAGAAAATAACTCTTGAGAAATTCGGAGAGTTAATTCCATTAACAAATACTTTTCAAAATTTTTTTTCTTTACACCCTTTATCACAATTTTTGGATCAAACTAATCCATTGGCAGAAATAGTTCATAGTCGAAAAGTGAGCTCTTTGGGCCCTAGAGGATTGACAAGTCGAACTGCTCCTTTTCGTACACGGGATATTCATCCTAGTCATTATGGACGTATTTGTCCGATTACGACGTCCGAAGGAATACAAGTTGGACTTATTGGATCGTTATCTATTTATGCAACGCTTGGTCATTATGGCTCTTTACAAAGTCCATTCCATAGGCTATCTGAGAGATCGAAGGAAGAAAATATGGTTTATCTATTACCGGGAGAAGAGGAATACTATCGGATAGCTACAGGAAATTCTCTGACATTAAATCAAGGGGTTCCAGAGGAACAATTTACTCCAGCTCGATTTCAACAAGAATTTTTATTTTTTGCATGGGACCAAATTCATTTCAGAAGTATTTTTCCTTTCCAATATTTTTCCGTTGGAGTTTGCCTTATTCCTTTTATCGAACATAATGATGCGAATCGTGCTTTAATGGGTTCTAATATGCAGCGTCAAGCAGTTCCACTTGTTCAACCCGAGAAGTGTATTGTCGGAACTGGATTGGAGGGTCAAGTAGGTCTAGATTCAGGAAGTGTAGCTATAGCCAAGCAAGCGGGGAAAATACAGTCTATTGATGGTGGAAATATCACTATAACTTCATCCGTTGTTCGAGACAATATAGAAACAGAATTGATTCTATATCAACGTTCTAATAGTAATACTTGTATGCATCAAAAACCCCGAGTTCGCCAAGGGGAATATGTAAAGAGGGGACAAATTATAGCAGACAGTGCAGCTACAGTAGGCGGAGAACTTTCTTTGGGAAAAAACATCTTAGTGGCCTATATGCCATGGGAAGGATACAATTTTGAAGATGCAATACTTATTAGTGAACGTCTGGTATATGAAGACATTTTTACTTCTTTCCAGATCGTAAGATACGAAATTGGAGTTTATTTTACGAACCAGGGCCCTGAAGTAATCACTAGAGAAATACCTCATTTCAATGCTTACTTACTCCGTCATTTGGACGAAAACGGCCTTGTAATGATAGGATCTTGGGTAGAAACAGGTGATGTATTAGTAGGTAAAATAATACTGGAAGCAGAAGAAGAAGACTCTATATACAATACTCCAGAAGGAAAATTATTACAAGCTTTATTTGATATTAAGGCACCTACTGGAAAAGAAAAATGTTTTAGAGTCCCTAAAGGTGTAAGAGGTCGAGTTATCGATGTGAGATGTATCCAGACCCAGATGACGGATGAAGAGGATGATTATTTCGGCGATATTATGGAAATAGTTTATGTATATATTTCACAAAAACGTAGAATACAAGTGGGTGATAAAGTAGCTGGAAGGCATGGTAATAAAGGGATTATTTCAAAAATTTTGCCCAAACAAGATATGCCTTATTTACAGAATGGAACACCAGTGGATATGGTATTAAATCCATTAGGAGTACCTTCACGAATGAATGTAGGACAGATCTTTGAATGTTTGCTTGGTTTAGCAGGAAAACTAATGAACAAACATTATAGACTAGCACCTTTTGACGAAAGGTACGAGCGAGAAGCTTCTAGAAAACTAGTGTTTTCTGAGCTTTATAAAGCTAGCGAGCAAACAGCTAATCCATGGGTATTTGAACCTGATCATCCTGGAAAACATCGATTAATTGATGGAAGAACAGGAAAGGTTTTTGAACAACCTGTTACAATAGGAATAGCTTATATATCCAAATTGTGTCATCAAGTTGATGACAAAATTCATGCACGTTCCAATGGACCTTATGCAACGGTTACACAACAACCTCTAAAAGGAAAATCAAAAAAAGGAGGGCAACGAGTAGGAGAAATGGAAGTTTGGGCTCTAGAAGGTTTTGGTGTTGCTTATATTTTACACGAGATGCTTACTATAAAATCTGACCATATGGACGATCGTCAAAAAATATTTGGTGCCATTATCAATAGAGAACCAATGCCTAAACCTAGCACTCCTCCAGAATCTTTCCAATTGCTCAGTCGAGAACTACGATCTTTAGCTCTAGAATTGAATCATACTATTATATCTGAGATAGACTTTCAGATAGATAAGAAGGAAGTTTGATCAAAATGAATCAAAATTTATCTTTTATGAGTGACCAGTATAAACATCAACAACTTCGAATTGGATTAGTTTCTCCCGAGCAGATTCTTGCTTGGTCTGAAAGAATATTACCTAATGGGGAAAGAGTCGGAGAAGTGACTTCAGACGATACTGTAGAATCTGGTACTTATGAACCAGTGAGAGATGGATTATTTTGTGAAAGAATATTTGGACCTAAGAAAAGGGGAGTTTGTGCTTGTGTAAAATATCAAATGATGGAGAGCGAAAACGAGAGCGAAAACGAGAGCGAAAACGAGAGCGAAAACGAGAGCGAAAACGAGAGCGAAAACGAGAGCGAAAACGAGAGCGAAAACGAGAGCGAAAACGAGAGCGAAAACGAGAGCGAAAACGAAAATGAAAAATCCGATTTTTGTACCAAATGTGGAGTTGAACTTGTTGTTGATCCTCGAATTCGAAGATATCGAATGGGATACATTAAATTGGCATGCCCGGTTGTTCATATTTGGTATTTCAAACGACGCCCCAGTTATATCGCGGATCTATTAGATAAAACTCGTAAAGAATTAGAAGACCCAGTATACTGCGATGTGTGACTTGATCACAAGCTCCGATTGTACAGATCCGTAGGAACTGTCATCCTATTCAATCTAATTGGGATGCCCTTAGCTCTGACACGTCCCTCGGGAAGAGTAGCATGAAGCTCAGAATTAGAAGCATTTTAAAAAGATGTTGATAAAGAGGAATGGATCTAGGGTTAATATCTTGTATATTAAATTGCTAATTGGACTTCGTAAAATACTTCTTTTATTATTCAAAATGGAATGAATAATCTGTTTCATTTTCATTATTTATTCTAGACCAAAAAGAAGATATGGTTATAGGAGTCTATTCATCGCACATATGCTTCAAATAGTATTGTAACCATCGAAGTAAAATAGAAACCTATAGGATCAATTATAACGAGATACAGACAAGTAAATCCCTTATGAATTTCAAATGAATTGAAGGTCTTTCACAAAGAAATGTATCGTTCAAAAGGGAGGAGACTGCTCACTAATTCCATATTTATGTCATAATACGAATCGTAAACCAATAATCGAATTCACTTGGAACTTGAGCAAAGAGTAACTATTTAGTTTTATACAGAGCAAAAAACATTTTTTTGCACAATCATACATAATCATTTTCCATTTCGGTATAGTTACTTGAGCCGGATGAGGGGAAACTTTCATGTCCGATTCTGAGGGGGGGATTAGAATAACCTATCCAAATGCTTGTATTACTAGGCCCATAGCTAACAAGCCGACTTTATTGCGATTTCAGGGTTTATTTCAATATGAGGGTAAATCCTGGCTAGAAACTATTGCTTATTATCTCTCTTGGGATTTTGCACTATTTCAAGAGCGAGAAATAGCCACTGGAGGAAAAGCTATCAGAGACCAATTAGCTGGTCTAGATCTGCAAATTATTATAGATCGTTCATATATAGAATGGAAGAGAATAGATGAGCTAATATCTATATTATTTGCGGAGGCAGAGAATGTATTTAGTGATAAAGAAATATATGCTCAATTTAACGAGCAAAAACTTCAAAAACTTCGAAGCAGAAAGGATCGTTTGGTTAGACGGATGAGATTAGCTAAATATTTTATTCGAGCAAACGTAGATCCACAATGGATGGTTCTACGCCTATTACCAGTTCTTCCTCCCGACCTGAGACCAATGTATCAATTACCGGAAGGTTTAGTTATTAGTTCGGATCTCAATGTACTTTATCAAAGAGTTATCCGTCGAAATAATAATCTTTTCCAATCCATAGAAAATAGTCGTGTATTTCTAATGCCGGGTTTATTTATTGATCAAAAGAGATTAGTCCAACAAGCCGTAGATGCACTTCTTGATAACAGTATCGGCGGACAACCAGTGAGAGACAGGAACGATAGACCTTATAAATCCTTCTCAGATTTCCTCCAAGGTAAAGAAGGAAGATTTCGTGAAAATTTACTTGGAAAACGGGTTGATTATTCAGGTCGTTCTGTTATTGTGGTAGGTCCCCTTCTCTCATTGTATCAATGTGGATTGCCCCGAGAAATCGCAATAGAACTTTTTCAATCATTTTTAATTCTTGAGTTAGTTGAACAACAGATTGCTCCCAATCTAAGATCTGCTAAATTTTTAATTCGAGATAGGGCACCTATTATATGGAACGTACTTAAACAGATTATACAAAGACATCCCATATTATTAAATCGAGCACCCACCTTACACAGATTAGGAATACAAGCGTTTATACCTATTTTAATAGAAGAACGTGCCATTCGGTTACACCCATTGGTTTGTGCAGGATTTAATGCGGACTTTGACGGAGATCAGATGGCTGTCCACGTACCTTTATCTATGGAAGCTCAAGTAGAAGCTCGTTTACTTATGTTTTCTCATCTCAATCTTATCTCTCCAACTATAGGAGATCCTATTTGCGTACCGACTCAAGATATGCTTCTAGGACTTTATAGATCAACTCTTCAAAAAAACCAAGGTATTTATGAAAATAGGTATCACCCAGATAACTTAAAAAATAAGATGGTTTCGCCTTCGTTTTATAGCTATGATGATGCGCTTAGAGCTTATCAACAAAAACAAATTGATTTAGACAGTCCTTTATGGCTCCGGTGGGAGAGAAATATAGATACCTCTATTATTAATTCAGTAAAGGGAGAAGTCCCTATCGAAGTTCAGTATGAATCTTTAGGTACTTTCTACGAAATCCATGAACATTTTCGAATAAGAAAAGATAGAGTGGGGGAAATACTTAATAAATACATTCGAACAACCGTTGGTCGTATTCGTTTTAATCGAGAAATAGAAGAAGCCATAAAAGGCTTGTTGACTTATGAGATCCGACAAGAAATGTCACTATTCAGAATTTAATGTTATTAATCTTATGATCCTTTCATTCATGCAGAGATAGAGATCAAGGGAGCCTTCCAGGCTTAAACCCATTGCTGAATCCTGCTCCCCAAAATGGGGAGATTTTATTTTTATGGCTAATTTCGTCAAAGTGCCCTTTCCCTTTGAAGTGCCCTTTTTTAATAAAGGGATGGATAAAATTGTTATGAAGCAGCTTATTAGCAGATTCATAAATCAATTTGGAATGACATATACATCACATATATTAGATCAACTGAAGATTTTAGGTTTCCAGCAAGCTACTGATGCAGCTATTTCATTAGGAATTGATGATCTTTTAACAACACCATCTAAAATATGGCTTATCCAAGATGCGCAGCAACAAGGTTTTGCTTCGGAAAAATATCATGATTATGGGGATGTACATGCAGTGGAAAAATTACGTCAATTGATTGAGATATGGCATGCTACCAGTGAATATTTGAGACGAGAAATGAATCCGAATTTTAGGATGACTGATCCTTTGAATCCAGTACATATGATATCCTTCTCAGGAGCTAGAGGAAGTACATCTCAGGTTCACCAATTAGTAGGTATGAGAGGATTAATGTCAGATCCTCAAGGACAAATTGTGGATCTACCCATTCAAGGGAATTTCCGTGAAGGACTTTCTTTAACGGAATATATTATTTCATGTTATGGTGCTCGTAAAGGAGTTGTGGATACTTCTATACGAACAGCAGATGCTGGATACCTCACACGTAGACTTGTTGAAGTAGTACAACACATCGTTGTACGTAAAGCAGATTGTGGTACTATCCAAGGTGTTTTTGTAAGTCTCATTCAAGATCGAGAAACAATCCAAAATAAATTTGTTCTACAAACACTAATTGGTCGTGTATTAGCAGACGATGTATATATAAACGGGAGATGTATTGCCACGCGCAATCAAGATATTGGAATTAAACTTGCCCATCAATTATATTATTTCCAAGCACAACCAATATATATACGAACCCCTTTTACTTGCAAAAGTATATCTTGGATTTGTCAATTATGCTATGGTCGGAATACTACTCATAGTAACTTAATCGAATTAGGAGAAGCAGTCGGCATTATTGCAGGCCAATCAATTGGAGAACCGGGAACTCAACTAACATTAAGGACTTTTCATACTGGTGGAGTATTTACAGGTGATATTGCAGAACATGTACGAGCCCCGTTCACCGGAAAAATTGAATTCAATGAAAATTTGGTTTATCCTACACGTACCCGTCATGGGCATCCTGCTTATATATGTCATAATAGTTTATATGTGACTATCGATAATAAAAAGAAAGTACAAAACTTAACCATTCCACCAGAAAGTTTGCTTTTCATTCAGAATAATCAACTCGTGGAATCGGAACAAGTTATTGCCGAGGTTCGTGCTAAAAAACCTCCCTTCAAAGAAAAAGTCGAGAAATATATATATTCTGGCCTAACAGGAGAAATGCACCGAAGTCTCCCTATGTCTAATTTTATATTAAAGACAACTCATTTATGGGTATTATCGGGAAATATATATGAATCTGTTGTAGTACCTTTTTCTTCATTTTATAAAGATCAAGATCAAGTGGATATTACAGAACTTCTTCTTCGCAAAAAACATAAATCACTTTCGAATTCTTCAGTGGATCAAGTGAAACATGAATCAGTTGACTCAAACTGTTTTGAAAAAGAAATAAAAAAAAATATATTGAATTATTTTGAAACTGATCGAACCATAACTAATTCTTTTTTTTCCAATGATAAAAGTAAATCACTTAGTAAGGGGACTATTCGTTCATTCCCTAATGAGAATAAAAAAGATGAATCTTTTATGGTTCTTTCTTCTTCTGATTTTTTGCAAATCGTTCTATTTAATGATTTAAAATGTTTGAATACAGTCAAAAAGTCGGATGCAAATAGAAAAATCATTGAATTGTCAGGTCTCCTGGGTCATTTACATAGTATTGCTAACCGTTTCCCATACTCCCATTTCATAACTTATAAAAAAGTGTTACTAAATAAACGTTCAATTTCTAACAATGACTCGAACACTTTCCAAGTACCTAAATGCTATTTTATGGACGAAAAGAGAGGAATTTATAAATTTGATTCATGCAGGAATATTATTTTCAATTTCTTCAATTTGAATTCGTACTTCTCCTTATCCCATTTTTTTGAAAAAACATTTCCAGTAGTTAGCCTTGGACAATTTTTTTTTGAAAGTATATGGATATCCGAAGATAAACAACTCCAAGGATCTGGTCAAATTGTAGTTGTTCATGAGGAATCTTTAACCATTAGATTAGCTAAACCCTATTTGGGTACTCGAGGAGCAACTCTTAATAGTCATTATGGAAAAATTCTTTACGAAGGAGATACATTGATAACTCTGTTATACGAAAGATTAAAATCCGATGATATAATTCAAGGTCTTCCTAAAGTTGAACAATTGTCAGAAGCCCGCTCGGCTACTTCAATATCGAAAAATCGAAAAAAATATTTTCAAAAATTGAACAGGCACCTGGCAATATTTTTTGGAAACTTTTGGGGGTCATTCATCAGTGTTAGGATAACTATGGAGCATAGTCAGAATCAGTTGGTCAATGAAATTCAAAGGGTTTATCGATCCCAGGGGGTGCGAATTTCTGATAAACATATAGAAATTATTGTGCGCCAAATTACATCGAAAGTTTTAATTGTAGATGTGGACAATTCGGAAAATAAAAATTTTGAAAATGGACTAAGTAGTGTTTTTTTACCCGGAGAACTCGTTGAATTATCACGAGTACAAAGAATGGATCGTGCTCTAGAAAAAACAATCAACTATCGAACCATTTTATTGGGAATGACAAGGGCATCTCTGAATACTCAAAGTTTTCTGTCAGAAGCGAGTTTTCAGGAAACTGCTCGGGTCCTAGCTAAATCTGCTCTTCAAGGTCGTATTGATTGGTTGAAGGGCTTGAAGGAAAATGTTATTCTCGGGGGAATGATACCTGTCGGTACTGGATTCAACCGTTTGGGAAAAGGCAACAAAATGGATCCGAGAACGAGGAACAAAAATCTATTTATCAATAAAGTGAAAGATTTTTTCTTTGATCATCAATATAAAGAAATCTCTGTTTTATCTGTTTCTGTTAAGCAAAAAAAAAAAAAAGTGATCAAAAAAATAAAAAAATTACTAAAAAAGAAAAAATCAACACGAGCAGTAAAAAAAAAGAAAAAATCAACACGAGCAGTAAAAAAGTAATTTTTATAAATGAATAAATTTCTTGTTAGATTTCTTTTCTAATAAAAATAGAAAATGAAATGAATATCTTGTACCAAGTATACTACGGCAAGCAATCTTTTAAATGTAACCCATTCCATTGGAATGTAGATATTACAGTTTATAGTAAAAAAGAAAAACAAAATGACGAAAAAAAATTGGAACATCAATTTGATTGAGATGGTAAAGGTAGGAGTTCATTTTGGTCATGAGACTAGAAAATGGAATCCTAAAATGGCACCTTACATTTTTAAAGAACGTAAAAATAGTCATATTATAAATTTGACTTACACTGCTCGTTTTTTATCAGCAGCCTGTGATTTTGTGTTTGATGGAGCAAAGAGAGGAAAACAATTTATGATAGTTGGTACAAAACATCAAACAGCTGATGCTGCTAAATTAGCTGCTTTAGCAGCTCGATGTCATTATGTAAATAAAAAATGGCTCGCGGGTATGTTAACTAATTGGTTTACTACAGAAACAAGACTTGAAAAATTGAAAAATTTAACGAAAAAAAAAAATACGGGAGGATTTGATCGATTTACGAAGAAAGAAGCAGCAATACTCAACAGAGAATTGAACAAATTGCAGGAAGATCTAGGTGGTATTAGATACATGACAAAATTGCCCGATATTGTAATAATTCTCGATCAAAAAGGAGAATATACTGCTATTCGGGAATGTAGAACTTTAGGTATTCCAACAATTTGCTTAGTTGATACAGATTGTGACCCAGATCTCGTGGATATCCCAATTCCAGCCAATGATGATGGTAGAGGACCAATCCGACTGATCCTAAATAAATTAATTTTAGCAATTCGCGCGGGTAGAGAACTGTAATTATATAAAAAGTGAATTAAAAAAAAAAAAACCGAGAAGATAGAACTAAGTTGGCTACTATTCCCAAATCTTATAGAATAGATTAAGATAAAATCTTTTTATAGAAATAAAGAAATCTTCTTAATCAATCAAATAATCATTCCATTATTTTATTTCGTAGCCTGACTGATGATAGTGAAATAATTGAGGAATCGGTCATTGAACCAAAATCATTTCTTTTTGAAGTTCATCTTTATAAAGGGTAATATGGATATTGTACAATTTCCTATTAACACGCTGAATCATTTCTACGAGATATCCGGTGTGGAAGTAGGTCAGCATTTTTATTGGCAAATAGGGGGGTTTCAAGTTCATGCACAGGTACTTATAACTTCCTGGATTGTAATTGCTGTCTTATTAGGTTCAGCTACTCTAGCTGTTCGAGACCCACAAATAATTCCGACCGGAGCTCAAAATTTTGTGGAATATGTTCTCGAATTTGTTCGGGACTTGGCTAGAACTCAGATTGGCGAAGAAGAATATGGTCCCTGGGTTTCCTTTATAGGGACTATGTTTCTATTTATCTTTGTTTCTAACTGGGCAGGTGCTCTTTTTCCTTGGGGAATTATTAAATTACCCCATGGGGAATTAGCCGCACCTACAAATGATATTAATACTACAGTAGCTCTAGCTTTGCTCACATCAGTAGCCTATTTTTATGCAGGTCTTACAAAGAAGGGTTTAGGCTATTTTGGTAAATATATTCAGCCAACCCCAATACTTTTACCAATTAACATATTAGAAGATTTTACAAAACCTCTATCACTTAGTTTTCGACTTTTTGGAAATATATTAGCTGACGAATTGGTAGTTGCCGTTCTTGTTTCGTTAGTACCTTTAGTGGTACCTATACCTGTAATGTTCCTAGGATTATTTACAAGTGGTATTCAAGCTCTAATCTTTGCAACTCTAGCCGCAGCTTATATAGGCGAATCCATGGAAGGTCATCATTAATTTTGCACTCAGTCTTTTCTAACTTTCAATTCATACATAATTTGATATGTATCAGACGTGAAATGTTCTTTCCATTTTGATTCTCTCTTGTATAATCATAAATGTAAATACTTAATCTCTAAGATCTTAGTAAAAAGATTTAGGATAACTAATCCCGTCGATAAAATTGATAGATAGAATAGATCATATTTGTAGGTTCATATCTACATAATAAAATGGAATAGGTTTACTAATGGGAGTTAGTTGAGTAAACTATGTACCCCGGTGTAGAACAATGAATTTTTCCACCTCGAAGGGATACATACATTTTATGTACATAGTTTGTATTATGTCATATATGTACATGCATATATGATCTATATATATTAATATATAGATATATATATATATATCTTTTAGAATTACTCATAAATAAAATAGGCTATTATGCAGAATATTTCATTTTCTAAATGAATAAAAATCTGCCTCTATTTCATCTAAAAAAGAATATAATATCAGGGTATAGAATTTACCTATTTGGTAATATCATAATTTTAAATACCATTTCGTTGGAGTTTAGTTGTTTCAAAGAAATTGTTCTCTAGTTGAACGTGAACAATCAAATCAATAGATAAAACTATCGTATTATCCACCATTTATCAACCTTAGTAAGAGGAGATTACCATGAATCCTTTAATTTCTGCTGCTTCTGTTATTGCTGCTGGATTATCCGTAGGTCTTGCTTCTATTGGACCTGGCATTGGTCAAGGCACTGCTGCGGGACAAGCTGTTGAAGGTATTGCGAGACAACCAGAGGCGGAGGGTAAAATACGAGGTACCTTACTGCTAAGTTTAGCTTTTATGGAAGCTTTAACTATTTATGGATTAGTTGTAGCTCTAGCACTTTTATTTGCTAATCCATTTGTTTGATCTCGGAGACCAAAATCCGTACCCTTTGGGATTTTAAGTACCCTCCTCTATGAATTTTTTTGTTCAGCCAATAGGGGAGGGGCTGATCCAAAATAATGAACTTATACTTCACTTGTTTTGGCCAGAAAGATTTGTGACACTTGAAGAAGTAGATAGATCGAGCAAAGTTTTTTTTTCTAATTGTATCCTTATTTATCGTTATGCGGGACCTGGGACTTACTAAGTACTTGAAATCTGCTTATCCGGAACTGGAATAATAGTAGAATTGAGGCAGAGAAAAAACTTTGTAAAAGTATCCTTATTTATGAGGGGAGAGCGTATGAAAAATGTAACTGATTCTTTCATTTCCCTAATTTCTTTACCCTCCGCTGAGGGTTTCGGGTTAAATACCAATATTTTAGAAACAAATATAATAAATCTCAGTGTGGTGCTTGGTGTACTGATCTATTTCGGAAAGGGAGTGTGTGCGAGTTGTATATTTGAATAATCTAGCTGGGTCCAACCAACTGCACTTTGTAGATAGAAAAGTGCATGATCTCGACGAATTACTTCTAAAGGGGAAAAAATAAATATGGAAGAACTATAGCATTTCGTAATTGATTGGGAAATTTTCCTACCAATCCCAACCAACAAGAGAAAATCTTTAGAATGGTTAAAGCTAAACTGCTTGAAGTCCAAGCACAACTGGGTACTCTTTCCACCGCTGTGCTAATATGAGATTGGTTCAAAGGCATAGTTGGAGGTTGATCCGATATATAACATTCATATCAATGGAATTATTCAACCTATCTACTGAAAAATAGTCCTAATCTCCCATCCAATTTTTTTGGTTTAAATGCGGAACCGACGACCTACACAGAAGGAAATTTATTCAAGAAAAAGTAAAGAGGAAATAAATACGAATGAAAAGAAAAAAAGAAGAGAAAAAAAGAAGAGAAAAGAACAACAACTTTGTTGATAATAAAAAATCCCTTTTGGCAAAAGAGCCCTTCGTAGATTTCGGTCTTTGATAGATTGATCTTATTTTTACATAATATGAACGAAAAGGGTAGGCTTGGTAAAAAAAAAAGATTTATAATGTTGTAAAAAAAAAGCCGAGCGGGAGAGCCGAATGAATCGAAAGGTTCGTGTTCGGTTTGGGAAGAGATTAGAAATTCGTTCAACTTATGAATAGATAATCTACTTTCATTAAGTAATCTATTAGATAACCGTAAACAGAAAATATTGAGTACTATTCAGAATTCTGAAGAACTATGTAAAGGAGCTGCTAATCAGCTTGAGCAAGCCCGGGCTCGCTTACGGGAAGTAGAAAGGCGAGCGCGCGAAATTCGGGTAAATGGATACTCTCAAATAGAACAAGAAAAAGAGGAACTTATCAATGTTGCTTCTGTTAATTTGAAACAATTAGAGAATTTAAAGAATGAGACCGTTCACTTTGAACAACAAAGAGTAATTGAACAGGTTCGACAACAAATTTCTCGCCAAGCTGTCCAAAGAGCTCTAAGAACTCTGAATAGTCATTTGAATAGCGAGTTACATTTACGTACGATCGATCATAATATTGACCTGCTTATAGCCATGAAAAACATAACTGATTAACATTACATATATATATATTAATATTATTCAAAAAAATATATAGAGTAGGTCTTATTTTTAAAAAGAGAATTAACTAGTGTTAATGGTAACTATTCGACCCGATGAAATCAGTAGTATGATACGTAAACAAATTGAACAATATAATAACGAGGTAAAAGTTGTTAATATTGGCACTGTACTTCAAGTAGGAGATGGCATTGCTCGTATTCATGGTCTTGATAAAGTAATGGCAGGGGAACTAGTAGAATTTGTAGATGGTACAGTAGGCATTGCCCTAAATCTAGAATCAGATAATGTTGGAGCTGTATTAATGGGTGATGGCTTGATGATACAAGAGGGCAGTTCCGTGAGAGCAACAGGAAAAATTGCTCAGATACCAGTAAGTGATGCTTTTTTGGGTCGAGTTGTAAATGCGCTAGCTCGACCTATTGATGGTAAGGGGAAGATTTCATCTTCCGAATCTCGATTGATCGAATCTCCCGCCCCAGGTATTATTTCAAGACGTTCTGTATATGAACCTCTTCAAACGGGTCTTATTGCTATTGATTCTATGATCCCTATAGGACGCGGTCAGCGAGAATTGATTATTGGCGACAGACAGACCGGTAAGACGGCAGTAGCTACAGATACGATTATAAATCAAAAAAATCAGAATGTAATATGTGTTTATGTCGCTATTGGTCAAAAAGCTTCTTCCGTAGCTCAGGTAGTTAATACGTTCCAAAAACGTGGCGCAATGGAGTATACCATTGTGGTAGCGGAAACTGCGGATTCTCCTGCTACATTACAATATCTTGCTCCTTATACAGGAGCAGCTTTAGCCGAATACTTTATGTATAAAGAACAACATACATCAATCATTTATGATGATCTTTCCAAACAAGCACAAGCTTATCGCCAAATGTCTCTTCTATTAAGAAGACCACCTGGCCGGGAAGCTTATCCAGGAGATGTTTTCTATTTACATTCTCGTTTATTGGAAAGAGCAGCTAAATTAAATTCTCAGTTAGGTGGAGGGAGTTTGACTGCTTTACCAATAGTGGAGACTCAAGCTGGAGATGTCTCAGCTTATATTCCCACTAACGTAATTTCCATTACCGACGGACAAATCTTCTTATCAGCCGATTTATTCAATGCAGGAATTCAACCTGCCATTAATGTTGGTCTTTCCGTATCTAGAGTAGGATCCGCAGCTCAGATGAAAGCTATGAAACAAGTAGCTGGAAAATTAAAATTAGAGTTAGCCCAACTTGCAGAATTAGAAGCTTTTGCACAATTTGCTTCTGATCTTGATAAAGCTACTCAAGATCAATTGGCAAGAGGTCAACGATTACGCGAGTTGCTCAAACAATCTCAATCAGATCCTTTGAAAGTGGAAGAACAAATAGCTATGATTTATACTGGAACGAATGGATATCTAGATGTATTAGAGATTGTACAAGTGAAAAAATTTATCCTTAAGCTGCGCGATTATTTAGTAAATAAGAAACCCCAGTTTGGAGAAATTATACGTTCTACTGGGACATTCACGGAACAAGCAGAAGATCTTTTAAAAGAAGCTATTCAAGAAAATACCGAACTTTTTCTTCTTGGAGAACAAAAATAAATTTCTCTATTTAATAAATTGCTCGGAACAGGATAGAAGAGCTTAATAACCACTTTGCAACATTTACAAGCACAATGGATTATTGCGTCCAATAGGATTTGAACCTATACCTAAGGTTTAGAAGACCTCTGTCCTATCCATTAGACGATGGACGCTTTATTTTCATTATTCCTTGAAATACTTTATCGTTCAAAAAAATCCGATTTTTTCTCCATCCACGACGAGATTCGGGAAAGAAAGAGAAAGAATAGAGATGTAACATGGACATAAAAAATTCATGTGAATGAGAAAGAAGTTGACATTCAAAAAATATTTTGAATAAGGAATATGAATGAGCGGGTAGCGGGAATCGAACCCGCATCGTTAGCTTGGAAGGCTAGGGGTTATAGTCGGCGTTGATTAACGCCTCTAATTCAGAACCGAACATGAAAATTTCATTTCATTCGGCTCCTTCATGGCAGAGAGATAGAAAGGGAGGTAAATGAAAAATGATTTTTCATATAAAATAAAATCTTTGTGAATAAAAAAGGAAAATTCAATTTTCTTTTTTCTTTTTATCATCAAAAATCTATTTTTGCTCTGCTCCATAACATCTATGTTAGTTTATTTGTAGTTTTTTCTTTCCTTTTTACTCCAGGTGAACAACCTTAAATAGGGAATACCTATTCACTTGATAGATGATCCCTATAGAAAGATAAGATTGAAATAACTAAAGAATCTTTCTAATTACTTCGTTCCCTATTTCTACTTATTGCGATCCTAGAGGAAATCAAATTCCACCGAGCTCAAACAAAATCACGGTGACTCAAGTAAACCAAAGTCACTGTTATCTAGCTATTTGACTCCAACTTTTGCTGTTGAACATTTAGTTACGATGAAAAATAATCTTTTGATATCCATGAATCTTTGATTGATCCGATTAGATCGATTGGTCTAATCCTTGAAAACATTCTACATTCTGTTTCGCCATCTTGGATGGAATGGAAAATATGGTCCTTTTATCATTCCAGACCCAAATTACGAGAATGTATACAACTGAACCAGGGTATTCATAGGAGAGGTTTGGAACCTATATAGAAATAGAGTTTTTTAAAAATATAGACGAGAGTTGAAAGATCCTTTAACTCTGCGAATATAATGATAGAACGAATCACACTTTTACCACTAAACTATACCCGCCACAATTTCATTGTATCATACAGATCGATCTTTTGTCCAATAGGAAAAAAGGAATTATTAGCTTATAATAAGAGTTTAATGCAAGTTCTTATCATCATATTTTCCTATTCCGGAAATTCAATAGGAAATGGCTCGTTTTAATTCCCCCTTATAGTTTTTCATTTTGCAACAACAACTCTTAATCAATATTATAGTAATCATTATATATATAGCTGTTATTATTATTATTAACACATTCCTTAGAATGATTCAAGTGATTTTGTCATAGTTTTTATTTATGACAGATATAATGAAAATTATGATCATTTTCACAATTTTGATCCACTCTTAGTCTTTGAAATCTCTTTTTTATCACCCCAATATGATCTATCCAGTTTCAATCTAGAACATCTCATCCATATTATAGCCTTGAACAGCTGGAATTATTAAAATACAAAAAATAGAAGTCCTTATCTAGATAATAAAAAAAGTGATTGGAGAGGAAATAAAGAAATGATATCAGAGGGTCAAATTTTGATAGCCCTTTTTACTGCTTTTATAACAATTATTTTAGCTTTCAGATTAGGTAAAGCACTGTATTCATAATTTGGTCAATTATTCTTATCTAGGAAAGAGAATGGCCTGGCCAGGTACTGGCCGGGCTAGAGAAACCGAAAAATTGTTTGGAACAGAATAAAGAAATACATTTGGATTCTCACAAATGTTGGTCTTTATTTAGTGAAATGCTATATTCATTTTATATCTCCCATCTCGGAGAGATGGCTGAGCGGACTAAAGCGGTGGATTGCTAATCCGTTGTACAGACTATCTGTACCGAGGGTTCGAATCCCTCTCTCTCCGTTCAGTCACTTGAGATGACTCCTCAAAATCTATAGAAATAGGTCTTTTTACAAAACCTACTTTCTAATCTTTTTTCATCACTATTCTTTACGCCCAGGATTCCGTCCTGGATCGTTTGATAGGAATCCGAAGATAAAGAGAGAAACAAAAAATATAACTACTGTGTAAACGAACAGCTTAAGAGTAAGCATTATGTAATCTCCGGGATTCTTATTAGAATTACAACGCAATAGATAATCAATCTTTGTATCATATATTGGTACTTCAAGACCAAGCAATAGTATCTAATAAAAAAAAGAAGAAAAAAATGATACGATTTTTATCTCCACACATGATGTGGAGATCGAATTGAAAAAAAAAGCACACACACAGATTCA